CGAGTAGAAAGAAAAAGAATAAGTGAATTTTTGAATGTTTAGCTTTTATATACAAAAAAACAAATTTTATAATTGGATCAGTGGATCGTTTTTTCACTCATTCATTGAATGATAAATCACTACAAGCGACGGAGATACGCGATTTAAATAACAGAAAATCCAATATTTTAAAATTGTATCTAAAATGACTGGAAAAGTGGAAACAAGACCAGATATAATTTGATCATTCTGAGTAAATCCAAAATCCTTATAGACAGAACCAATCATTAGTTCCCAACCATGAGTCGAATGGAATCCTATACATAAATCAGTTAATAAAAGAATAGAAAAAGCTTTTATTGTGTCACTTAAGTTATATAGGAATTCTTGAACCCAAGAGTTAAGAATAATGAGTTCTTTATTACCCAGAATAGAATAACCACTTAGAAAAAGGAAACAGATTATATTTGTCGAGAAGTGCAAAATCGTATGTATACGATCTTGGTTGTGCGTCTTGATTAATTGAATGGTTTCCTTGTAGATTCCGATACGAAGGTTTTGTAAACGTGTTTCCGGGTATTCCTTTAGCATTTCATCCAAGAGGAAGAGTTCCTCGAATTCTATGAATTTTTTTAAAATACTTTTTTCTTGAATGAGATTCAAGACAATTTCGGATTGTTTAGTATTCCACCAATTAGTAACCCAAGATTCCAGACTTTTCTTAAATGTAAAAGAGATGCACCAGGGCAAAAAGACTATAGATGTAAGACATAGAAGGGGAATGAATGCTTTCTTTTTTGCCATTTTTCGTCTTTAATGAACTCAGCTTCATCTCATTTGTCAACTCTATATGATAATAATTTTTCTATTAAGCATAAGTTCTATTACAAGTCATAGAGCCTATATATAAATTTAAAATCTATTCCCGCTTTTTTTATTTGTAGTTCGGAAGTTAGTTCTTGCCTTGAATTTAAAAAAAGAATACAGAAATCAAATAAGAAAACGAAAGAATCCACTGCCAATTCGAATGAATAAAAAAATCTTGTTTCAAAAGCTATCAATTAAAAATAGAAAAATTTCGAAAAAGAAATGCTTTCTTTTTCGAAATTTTTTTATCAAAATATTTCCATTGGTACACGCAAGAATATGGACAAGTCCCAAGCTTTTTGTATAACTTTGGCTGGAGTCCTATAATAATCATCAATAGGAGTCAAGGGAATGGCCCCCTGTTCTCTGGTTTGCATATAAAGGACACCACTACGATACTTACTATCTTTTTTAGACCTACTATCTTTTTTAGTTTCGATTTTACTGTGTATTATGAGGGACTGAATATCGTCCATACGGACTCGGAGAAAAATACGACGATTTTTTCCAGGAAATCCGTAACGAAAAAAACACACCATTCCATTTTTTTTATCAAAAAAATCATAACCACTACCCACATTCCAAAAAATTAGAAGCCACCAAGAAAAACTTAGAAAGAGACCCGCGGTTCCATAGATAGTCATCGTGACCCCTTGTGGCAAAAAAGGAACTAGCTCAGGCTCAAACTCAGACGAAATGAAAGATAAAAAATTCCTACCATAAAAACTGGAAGCTGAAATCAATAACACCCCTAATGAACCTAAAAGAATGAAAGAAGCCCAGAACAAATCGCTTGGTTTTCGACACCCCTTTACAAAGTCGATCCATCCGTCTTCTGAGCGCCAAGCATGTTGTGAGCGCCAAGCATGTTTTGACTCCCAAATCATATTTAATCCTCCTTATTAAGGCTTATATGATATTAGTATTTTCCTTTTCTTTTGTTTTTTTTAATGGAATAGTTATTAAATAATGGAATAGTTATTAAAAAATGGAATAGGATAACAAATCCAAGCAAATGAATTTGACTTTATCTAAAAAAATATATGAGATTTGTCCCTACTGCCCATATCTAAAAAATCTTATTTTTTTGAACATGAAGAAATAAAGAAGCCATTGCAATTGCCGGAAATACTAGGCCCACTAAAGGCACAAAAACAGAAGGTAAGTTTATCATAAAATGGGTACCTCGATTTAATATTTGTACCTGTTATTTTTTTTTATTGTTATATTAATTTCATATTTTGATTATTCTTATATTGTAATATCTTATATTGTAATAAAGATAGTCCATAATCACTAGAATTCATATAGACTTATACTAAGTATATTTAAAAAATTATACTAAGTATAGCTAAATGAATATATATATAGATATACATATAGATAATTAGATAATAAATATCTATTCTATACTCTATATATTGAGTATACATAGTAAGTATAGAATATAATTAATCAATAATAAAAGAAATGAAATGAAAAATATTTATTAATAAAGAATATTAATAAAGAATAGAATCAAACGTACAAATAGAATCTAATAATAAATATAAGGAATGTAGAACTAAATAACTGGATGAATTTCGCCCTCTATTTCTACAAGAAACATGTGTATGATAATACACCTTTTTATTATTCTTAGTATTTTTCTATTATTATCTTATTACTTTTCTCTTGTGTGTTCGAATTTTATTTTTGTCTCAAAATTTATTTTATTTGAAATTAAAAATGAAAAAAAAAAAAAGAGTTTTTAGTTTTTTCTTAAAAATTCTTGATAAATTCGTTATAATCTGAGTTAATAACAAGGATTTTTAGTAAACAAAGGGACATAATGTGTCTCTTGTCTAATTTCGTGGAAAAAATAATTCGCTTTTTGAATTCAGTAAACAAAATTATACGCATGATTCTTTAATGCAATTAAATCTTATCTTTCCAAAAAAATTCATTTTTTTATTTGGATTTTGACTCTCATTCTTATATTTATTGGATTCCAAGAAACTAAATAACTACTCACTCGCCACAATAAAAAAAAAATGAATTTAAAAAAGAATTTTAGGCTCTGCTTGATTTTTCATTTTGAGGCAAAGGAAAGAAAGCATGGAGCTGAAATAACTCACTTAGAACCTCTTTTAAAAGATTACGTGGTACGATTGAATCAAATAAGCCCTTTTGGAATAAAAATTCAGCCGATTGTGAACCTTCAGGTACTTCCTTATTCAACGTTTGTTCAATTACTCTTTTACCCGCAAAAGCAATGTAAGCATTTGGTTCGGCAATAATGATATCCCCTAACATGCCAAAACTAGCTGTCACCCCACCAGTAGTAGGAGATGTAAGGATCGATACATAGAATAACTTTTGATTTATTTGATAATCATATAAAGCAGAAGAGATTTTAGCCATTTGCATCAAGCTCAAACTTCCTTCTTGCATACGCGCTCCTCCGGACGCACATACTAGAATAAGAGGTAAAAGTTGATTGGTAGCATATTCGATCAACCGAGTGATTTTCTCACCCACTACGGATCCCATACTACCCCCCATAAACTGAAAATCCATAATACCAATTGCTACAGGAATACCGTTTAGTTGACCTGTGCCTGTTTGAACAGCCTCCGTTAATCCTGTCTTTTTTTGATAAGAATCAATACGATTTTTATAAGGTTCCTCTTCCGAATGAAATTCAATGGGATCCAGAGAGACCATGTCTTCATCCATAGGATTCCAAGTACCTGGATCAATCGAAAGTTCGATTCTATCTGAACTGCTCATTTTCAAATGATATCCACAGTGTTCACAAATATTCATTTTTGATTTCAAAATTTTCTTATAATTTAATCCATAACAATTTTCGCATTCAATCCACAAATGCTTGTATTTTTGAGTATCATCGAGATCATTAGAACTTTCTCTTTTAGTAAAATCACTATCGTTTGTTTCATTTGTGTTAGTTATTATACTAGTACTCTTGCTTTCACTACTATTTCTGCCCTTACCACAAATGTAACTATTAAAGTCACTGTCATTGTATTTGTCACTATCACCTAAAATGTAACTATCAATACAGATGTGAGAACGAAGAAAACTCTCAATGCAACTATTAATGTTATTATTCCAAATAGATTTAGTATCATACATGTAATGATCATCATCACTCTTAGAGCCATTCTTCAAATAGCTAGAATTTTTATAACTAGAAAAAAAACTTTCTGGTTCATTTAGAAACGAATGATCATTGTCAATCTCAAAAATTTGATTTTCAATAGCAAAATATATGGAAAAACTTTTTCTCTTACTATCCCTAACTAAAAAAGTTTTATCAGATAGGAAATTCCGGATGTTCCTGACACCTATTAAATAATCAACATTGCTGTAACTAGAATTCTCGCTATTATTCCAACTATGAATGGTTTTATCCATATCAGTTAAAATTGGGAGGTCTTCACTTACACTGGTATTTTCAATAGGATCAAAACTATCTATTGATTTACTTAACCCGCACCTGTATTTTAACTTCCTATTAAACAGCATAGAATTGAACCACCATTTTTCCATAGAGCTTTTTTCCTCTATTTACATGAAAATCGAATAGATGAATAGTCATTCGATGAAAAATCATATTAATATTTTCTTTTTAATATGATATCTCATTTATTTACTATCAATAATAAAATTTTATTAAATATAAAAAGTATATATCACTAGGATTAATAACTGATAATAATAACGAGCGAGTGGGTATTCAAAAAAAATGATTCTTTTTTTTTCGTGAAAACCCAGAGTATTTTTTCACTATATATGTCACTATATGTGCTGGAATTTTTTTTCCATTCTACTTTATTTTTTTTATAGAAAATAATATTCGAATTTCTATTCGAATAGAAAATAATATATTAAATCGAATAGAAAATAATATATTAAATATTCTAAAAATAATAATATTTATTAAATTATTAAATTTTATTTTCAATGATTATATTTTTGAAATGAATAAAAAAATAAAAAAACCTCATTGGGGTACTGTATTTCTGGACAGACCCAATTACTTCATTGAGTCATTATTAATTTACTTTTTCCTAGATTTTATCTTCTAGATATATCTTCTACCTCTATCCATTTTTTGTATTTTATTTTCCTTTTGAAGATCGATAAAAATCTATTTTTGTGGTTATAGAAAACAGCATTCTATGTCAATAACAAGAAATAAAAAATTAGGTATGAATAGAACAAGAGAGCGGGGGGGGGATAAAAGAGAAAAGAGTTCTATAAATCTATATAGAAGTTATCCACACCCTCTTAAATTTCATTAATTTAATTTCGTTTGTTGATTAGGGCAAAGTTCCATAAAAACACCTGCCTTTTTTGAAATATCCTGAACAGTTCCTGTAGGTTGAGCGCCTTGTTCAAGGAAATTTAGAATACCAGGAATATTTAAATAGGTTTGATTCTTTATTGGATCATAAAAACCCACTTTCTGAAGATCTCTTCCCCCTCTTCGGGATCGAAGATCAATTGCAACGATTCGATAAACGACTCATTGGGATAGATATAGATGAACAATATACCCCCCCTCGAAACGTATAAGAAGTTTTCTCCTCGTACGGCTCGCTCAAATTCAAAAATTATGTCTATGTAAAAAATTCGGATGTCAAATGGATCAATAAAATCAGCAAATCAATTAGACTATGATTTCAGTTTTTTCTTATTCTTTTTCTTTCTGAAAAAAAAAAAAGAATAACTCTTCGTATTCGCAATCTCATACCTCAATTTGGATAACTCTAAAATAACTCAAATGAAAAGAAAGCCTTTAGGTATTTCATTTATTGAGCGGTCTCTACCCCCTTTTCTTTTTTGTCTTCTTTAGAATCTATTTGTTTTTCTTCATTTTAATAGAATTGTTGAGACAAATTGAAAAAGGTATTTACTTGTTCCAAGATCCTTTAGCTTTTTCTTGAATCATTGGGTTTAGACATTACTTCGAGGATCTTTAATCGTTTCAAAAATGGCAGCAACATACCCATTTTTTTTTTCTTTCTTTCAAAGAATCATACAAATAGAAGGTTGATTCCCGCAGATACACTTTTGATCGAAATAGTTTTAGCAATTCCAATAAATTTTTATTTTTTTGAACCTTGCTCGAATTGGATCCTTTCGATTTCTCTATCAAAAATCGACTTACGAAGTTGTTCTAACTTATTCATTTTCACTAACCTTAGATACTTGCCCCTGAAAAATAAATAAACTCGAGCTCCATCATGTACTATTTACATCATCAATCCCTCTCCCGTCCCCCAAACAATGAGTTCTAGTGGAACAGAACAAACGATGTCGAGCCAAGAGCATCCCGATTTCTATAGAATAGATTCTATCTACTAGAAATAATGGCGGATGTAAGAATCCACAGCTAATCTAATCATGTCTTTCAAGTCGCACGTTGCTTTTTACCACATCGTTTCAAACGAAGTTTTACCATAACATTCTTTTTTAGTTTAGATCTGGTATGTAATTGATTCAATTATGAAATCGTGCATAGTCATTGATTCAATCACTATATATATAATAAAAATCTATACTTTATATATATGATTGGACAACAATTTAATTTCTAAAGTAAAGAAGTAAAAAAAAACAAATTAACTCGATATTGTATGAATAAATTTTCTATTCTATTTTTATAGTTTGTAAATAGAAAAAATGAATTTCTTCAAAAAAAAAAATAGAGTCGTTTTTGAATTGACATCTACATATTCATAAGCGACTCGATTTACATTAGAGTCGAATGATTCAAAAAAAGAAAAGGTAATCTTTATTATGATATACAATTTGTGTTCAAATTGGTATATATATATCATGAATAGATATGATCTGGGACGGAAGGATTCGAACCTCCGAATAACGGGACCAAAACCCGCTGCCTTACCGCTTGGCCACGCCCCATTTTCGATTCGACACTAATAAACACTATTATTGTTTGTTCGTCAATTCCAGTTCCAAATTTTTTCTATAGAAAAAATTGTTGCTAGGATTTTGATATGCATAGATATCGAATTAAATTGAATTTATTGATCATTACATAAAATTCAATTAAGATATTGTATGAAAGTATGATTTCATCGATGTTTTATTTCAGAATGAAAATATTTTGAACTGGATAAGTTCAAATCAAAAAAAAGTATTTTGGGGTCTGATTTTATTTGATTCATTTTTTTTAGTTTTATTACTCATTTATTAATATTCATTCATATCTATAATGAATTCCAATTCATAATAAATAAGAATTCCATATTTGAATTATTTATATTTCAATTATTATCCATTTTTTTATTATTTTCTATTTTATCTATATATATTCCATATATATCTATATATATTTCTTCTATATATTCTATACTATATATTCTATATATATATTTCTTTATAATATATATATTTCTTTATAATTCTTTTATTTTTTCGTTAATATTTAATTCTTATCTTAATAATAATAAGAAATTATAATAAAACATATATATAATAAATCATATATATATAATAAAATATAATATATAATAAAATACAATAAAAATGAAAATTCGAATTCAAAAAAAGCAAAAATACAATTAATTTTATTAAATAAAGAACAAACTTTTTGTTATGCTTAATATCTTTAGCTTGGTCTGTATTTGTATTCACTCTGCCCTTTATTCAAGTAGTTTTTTCTTGGCGAAATTGCCTGAAGCCTACGCTTTTTTGAATCCAATTGTAGATTTTATGCCAGTAATACCCTTACTCTTTTTTCTCTTAGCTTTTGTTTGGCAAGCTGCTGTAAGTTTTCGATGAGATCTTTAATTTGAATAATGTCCTAAATAAATTCAGAATGTATTCGAAAACAAAAATTCGCACATTTTAACAATTTATAAGATCAGATAAGTCTTACAGTGTGAATCCTTGATTCCAATATTGAAATTTTTGGATAGACAAGAAAAATCCAGACCATCTCATCATTTCCGTTTTTTCCATTAAGAAATACTAATCCTATTATTAGATTTGAGTCCACCACCAATACCTAGATCTCGATTGTGGGTATGAAAGAAAATTTTTACCAATAGTAATTATTGGTAATGGTAATAAAAGGCTCGACTCTTATCAAATTCCTAATTTTTTTCTATTTCCTCGAAATCACTTCATTTCTTAGAAACTTAGTATCAAAGGAAACATAATGTGAAATAGAAGAGAATCTATTCTCTTTCTCGGTCGTTTTTTTTAAATTATCTTGGAGATTTTGTAATGCTTACTCTAAAACTATTTGTTTACACGATAGTGATATTCTTTGTTTCTCTTTTCATCTTCGGATTCCTATCTAACGATCCAGGACGTAATCCAGGACGTGAAGAATAAGAAAATGTTTTTTGTTTTATGTGTTTTCCTTACTTGTGCTGGATTTTGAAATATTTTTTGTTTTTCTATCTATTTTACATTTTTAACTAGTAAAAAAAAAAGTAAACAAAAATTAAACAAACAAGGAAGGAAAACAAAAAAAAGAAGCTCCATCAGTTCAAAAGAAAAAAATATCAAATCATCAATCAACGGAAACGGAAAGAGAGGGATTCGAACCCTCGGTACAAAAATTCGTACAACGGATTAGCAATCCGACGCTTTAGTCCACTCAGCCATCTCTCCCCAATTAAAAAAATAGAATTATTATGTTTATGTTACATCGCATAAACAAAAAGAACAAAAAAAAGTAGGGATTGAAAAAAGCCTTCTTTATATCTTTTTTGATATCTTATCTCTATTTTTTTCTATTTTTTTTCTATTCATTATTCTATATGATAATATATATATATATTATTATATATTATTATATATATTATTTATTATATATATTATTTATATATTATTAAATATATTTATATATTATTAAATATGGAATATAATATAGGGAATATAATATGGAATTATATTATAAATTATAATATATAATAATTCTATATTTTAATATAATAAATATTTATTTTATTCTATTTTTTAGTTTGTTTTTTTATACTATAAAGCCAGAGCCCAGCTAGGTACTGGCATGGCTCTTTTTTCCCATGAATCCTGGATAACAATGAATTATTTGAATGTATTTGATTTGAAAAAAAAACTTGTACTTGTAATTAATTTAAACATTTAAATGATCAAACATAAATCAAAAATGACTTTTTGATTCCTATGATATAGAACCAAAATGATATAAAATCAAAAAGTCATTTTTGATTACTCCTTACTTTTGTTTTCGGGTAACGTATCTAAAAAAAAGAATGGAACTATGGATTCTTGCACAATGCATTTTTGTTTTATGAATTAAGTAATTTTGTCGAGATCTATCTGTCAAAATACCTTCAACAAAAACAAAATTCAAAAATGAGATTCGCCCCCTTTTCTTAATTTCATTAGGAGGCACCTTACGAAAAATATCAACATTCTATCTAATTATCATAAAATTATGCCCCTATTTCTTAAATGATGCCTATTTCATAATTATGACTGATTCCCTTGTTCGACAAAAGATCCATTTATATACAATAATTGTATTGTAGCGGGTATAGTTTAGTGGTAAAAGTGCGATTCGTTCTATAGATCCCTTAATAGTTAAGGGATCCCTTGCTTGATTCATATCCCGATCAAAAACTTTATTTCTTACTTAAAGGGCTTTAATCCTTTATACCTCTCAACGAACGATTCGAGGAATAATATAAACATTATCGTAATTTGTATACAATTTCTAATTGATTCTAAAATTATGAAACATAAGTTTTTTGAATTGGATAAAGAATCCCAATTTTTGAATATGAGTAAAGGATCCAGGGAGAAAGATATAGAAAGTTTATTTCTAATCGTAACTAAATCTTCCATTTTTTTATTTGTTTTGTATAGGAGAGATTGAAGCAAAATAGCTATTAAACGATTTTTTTAGTTTACTAGAAACATCGACATATTTTTTTAGCTCGACGGAAATTTTATTCTTTTCCTAAAGATTCTCTCAAATAGAAATAGAGAACGAAGTAACTAGAAAAAAACAGATTGTTCTAATACTCCTTTTCTATAGGGATCATCTAAAAAGCAAGGTGTATGAAATGTATTCATACAGAAAGGCTGACATAGATGTTATGGGTAAATTTTTTTTCATGTA